TAGCAAACCATTCTAGTGCTACGATCTCTTTCTGCATAGAGCTGCCAGCAGGGTTGAGATGCGGCCTCTGCAAAGGTATCAGGTTCAAAAAGATGGATGAAATTGCAAAAAAGACTCGTGGGAAGTAGACAGAGACTTAGTTGATACAAACCTCTGAATAGGAAAACGAACACGGGTGGATCTACGTACCTCGAGAATGGAAGCTAGAGAACCTAAGTCTGAAGAAGAGTCTTGGTTCGAAGTAGAGGGAGACCACTGAATCAGTTGGCTCAGCTCTGAAAACTTACTGACGAGAATATGTCTTCACAAACCTGCGAAACTGCCCCTTAAGCTGATCAAGCTGCTGATCACTCTGGTCACCCGGATCTTGCTGACTCTATTAAATCGGAGAATAGAATTCTGATACTGTCTCACATAAACTCTTCCGTAGTTCTCCCCCTAAGGTGAGACAAGGGAACATAATGGCCCACCATCACAGGGAATATCAAAGCCCCGAGCTCCGTAGTAAGGCACATGTTCGAAAAAGGTGGAATCGTCGTGTAGAAAGATCATTAACACTTATAGCCCTTTTGAGACGAGGGGTACCCCAACCTCACTCAAGAAAACACACAGAGTGAGATGTAGGGCTCAGTTTGTCTTGTGCAGGGGATGGAATTTGAACAAAGCACGTGCATCCGAATACTCTGAGGTTTGAATAGTCTACTGTTTGAAAGAGAGTAAAACGCCCAAAGATAACGTGTAGAGAAGTCACCAATAATAGGAGCCATCGTCTTCTTACTCAGATAAGCAGCCATCATTAAATTAAGGCATCAGGCTTGATTAGGGATCCTAATAGGGAACTTTCATTCCCAGTAGAAGTCCTCAGCAACTTCCAGGAGATGGCGATTTTTCCATTCTACAACCCCTTACAACATAGGGCTTGTGGAGGAGTATTTGCACATGAGGTCTGATTGATGAATCAAAGAATTCCATGGTCTATGAAAGACTTCCAAAAAGCATTAGAGATGAACTCTCCTCCATTTCACTTTATTTGACAGGGGCGGAGAATTCTCATAGATTTCCCTATCTGAGAATGAAGAGTCAAAGGGGGTAAGAACATTACGAGAAAAGGCTTGAAACATTGCACTAACTTCACTTTTGCATTTCATCATATAGAGCCGTCTAATTCTAGCGTGATCATCTATGAAGCCGAGAAAATACCGAACTCCAGAGTCAGAAGAGACAGGAGCCGGTCCCCATAGCCCATAGAAAAAGGGGGGAAAGGGCTCTGAGCATGGCTTTCTATAACTATTAGAAAAAGGGAAGATTGCAGTGCTTTGACAGTTGACACGTAGTGCGTATTAAAAATGTTTCTCATTCAGGAGGAAGAGGAGATAATCCAAGAAGCGCCATCTGCTCTAGTCTCTGATCATGTGGATGTCCCAATCTTCTATGCCATGCCTACCATGAAATGTTGTCCACCCCTTTAAGCGTTTGACGACTCATTTGCAGCAGAGAAAGATGAAGAGCAGCCTGTCGATTAGTGGCTCAGGTATCAATGGTGCAGGGAAGATATTCTCGATTACATAATAAAGAGCAAGTACTTGATGTTCATAGAAGTATTCATGTACTTATGTGTTGTTTTCGGGTATTTGAGTCTTTTTTCTCTTTCTTTTTCATTCTTTTATGCCTTAAATAAAGCCTAATCTCGTAGCGTTGATTAGCCGGCATAAAGTGACTAAAACTAAGCCTTTTACTAAGCCCCTTTACTATACCAACCTATACAAGGGGCTGCTTTCTTTCTTCTTAGTCGGCTGGTATACAGCCCCTTGTATAGTTAAGCATTTCACACCACAACCTTAGTTACCTTACCTGACAACCAAGCGAAGCGCTTTCTTGTCTTACTTAGCGGGGCTGTCTGAGTTACGGGCATTGCCCGTTGATTTACTGGATTGGTGACTGTACGTACTGACCAGAGTGAGTGCTGTACTTACTGAATGACTGACTTAGCGATCGATGAAGTAAAGTAGTCGTCTGGTCGAAGCCGAAGAGATTAGAGACAGAGCCAACCTTTATCGATCGAAAGAGATAGAGGGCATGGCGCGAAGGGTCCAAAGAAAAAAAAAGGGATCTTCGGAAAAGGGTTGATCCCTTCTTATAGCCTTTGGTTGAGGTTAGGTGACTAGTGCAGTCCTAGTCTTTGCTTTTTTGATTTAGTTGGATCCCCATGGAATTGAGAAGTTCAATCTCGTCTCAACATAGCCCCCAGCCCTCTCCTTACGATGATTCCAAATCATGGAACCTATGGTCGTACATCATAGGCTAACCGTAGAAGCTTTTCGTGCGGGGGGTGCTCCTCTTCATTTGCTCCTGTTAACGACCACAAAGGCATACATAGAAGGCAGATGAGAGAAAGCGCTCGATGAACGATGATTGAAGATTGTAGCATATTTTTTATAAAGCCTGTCACATATAGATTAGACTACTACATTTTTGAAGCAGAATTCGGCCAGCGCATCGACCTGGTACAAAATGGCCATCTTACTGAATCCGAAAGGTCGACTACGACAAAAACGTAGTTATTCCCCCCCTTGTTGAGATAGGGCAATCGTCCTACGAAATCTATGGTTATGCTTTTCCCATGGCCAGGAAGGTATTGGGCTGATAAAGCCCCAACTTCCTGTTGGACGGCTTCGACGTGCTGCATAGAGCACACACAACCCATCACCGTTGGACATCTGCTTCTATCCTGGGCCAATAAGAATGCCTTTCCAGGTGAGCCAGAGTTTGATCAACTCCAAAGTTTAATCCAACTCTGGTGTCATGAAGGACCGCGAGACGCCTTTCTTTGCCCGACATACTCTGCCGTCTTTGTAGAGTAAGTCGTCTAGCCGGCTGTAGCCATCTGCCATCTGCAGTCGGGTCGTCTTCTCCCAGACGCCTTTCGACGTCCCTCCGAGTACTCCGCCGTAAAGTCCCCGAAGTCCAATAAAGTGAGAAAAACAGCAATTGCGGCGCTTTACTAATAACATCAAAAGGGGGTCTGGACAGAAAATCTGCAACCGTCGTTGGCCCTTCTTTTCTTGTACTTGATCACCAACTCGAACCGTTGCAGGAACTGAAACTCACTTCATATGACGCGCCTCCTGAAGCTTGGACTGCATCTGTAGATACTGAAGGGGCTTGTTGATCAGAGTGGCCTATTCGTAAAGCGTCTCCTTCCCGAGCAAATAGTGCCTCCAGTCTTTCACAGCCAGCGCTATCGTGTACATCTCTTTCTCGTATGTGGGATAGTTTAAGAGGGCTGTATTGAACATCTCACTGTGGTACGCGACCACTCGGCCGTCTTGTCATAAAATGGCTCCCAAAGCATGAGCAGAAGCGCTCTATTTATGCTTGATTTCGAACGGCTTCTGAACGTCTGGCATGGCCAGAACCGGTGCTTCGCAGACTTTCTCCTTAAGTGCCTGGAACGCACGCTCTGGACCCTCTCCCCATCGAAAGGTCTGTTTCTTTTCTGGGCCCCGAGTAAGATCAACCGGGAGTACTTTTTTATGAATATTTAGTGCGGAGGTAGTTGGTCATGCCGAGGAAACTCCTTACCTCCGTCAGCGACTTGGGGGTTGGCCATTCCCGGACAGACTTCGTCTTCTCAGGATCTATCTTGACTCCGGATGAGCCGATGATGTGCCCCAAGTATACCAGCTCAGCTCCCTCATCCCTTTTTGCTCATAAGTAAGCTCTTCTCCGTATGGGCTTTCAGCTGGTGCTCACGCAGAGCTTCTAGAACAGTCTCTACGTGTTTCAGATGCTCCTCCCAGGTCTTGCTATAAACCGGATGTCGTCGTCGTAGACCGTGACGAATTCATCCAATCTAAATAAGGCCTAAGAACATCGTTCATCAGCCGCATAAAGGTTGCAGGTGCGTTGACCTTACCGTAATAGGGCCGAATGGCATGACGATCCATTCATATAACCTTGCCTTGTCTTTAACGCGGTCTTCCAACGCCTTCCACCACTTGGTGGTATCCCGACTTTAAGTCTATCTTGGTGAAGTAACGGGCTCCCTCAACTAGTCAAATGGGAATCAGACATCTATCCTTGGCAAAGGATAGCGATTCTTTACTGTGATCTTGTTAAGGGCACGATAATCCTAATCCACGCACATGCGCCACGAGCCTTCTTCGGCACCAAGACCCCTTCCTTAGAGATAGGGGCGAGGCACAAGAGGATGTACTGGGCCAACCATGACCCTTTTCGAGCAGCTCTTTCAACTGCCGCCTAATCTCCTCATTGGCCAATGTCGACGTCCTGTAACGCCGTTGTTGGGTAAGACTGCTCCCTGTGTGAGTTCAATCGAGTGTGCTCCAAGCTGCTACAGGCTTTCAATCCAAATCAGCTACAGCTAAATGAAACCAAAAGCAAAGCTTGAAAGCTCAATTCCTAGCTGCTAGAGCTAAATCTAAGGCTACTACCTTAGCTGTTCTAGTAGCTCCTTTGATTTAGCGTAGGGAGGGTGGAAGCTCTATAGGACAATAGCTTTAGGAGAGGAGCAACTCTCTTGCTTAGGAAGGTATTTAATATAAAAGAATTGCGGATCCTAGATAGCTAAATATAGTAGCTTAGGAGCAGAGCAATTCCATAACTTTAGGAGCCCTAAAATAAGCATAGCTCTTGCTAGTAGTTAGCTTTAGGAGCCATTTGGTGTAGAACCACATAGCTTGCTCCGAAGCTATTGCATTGATAGGCAGGGCTTACCGGTACAATAAAGCAGGCAATTGAATCCTTCGAAAATGTTGCTCTAGAACTCTTTTAGCTTGAGCGAGTGCAATTTATATCATACTTGCTCGCGCAAGTCATTTCTTGCGCTCGCTCTAGCAAGGATAGTTCTGCAAGGTAATTGCTCAGGCCTTACTAGCTTTGCCTGCTTGGTTGTACAGCTACTAAAGTAAGGCTCTTTTGCTATTCTACAGCTTGAAAATGGCTCCTAAAGCTATGGAACCTAAGCTCATAGTAAGAGCCGAACCGAAGCAAGCTAGTAGCCGCTCGCTATGTTATTCGATGTTAAGGCCCCTAAAGCAAGCTATTGAATTGTTCCTAACCAAAGAAAGGAGAGATATAGATTACGTTCATCTCATAAAGATGTTCCTTTTCACTCCTAAATGAAAGCGAAACTATAAGAGAAAAGCATAACTCCTAGCGCAAAAGAGTAGCCGCTGCGATGCCTATGCCTCAAGTAAATAAATAAGCTAATAGCAACCGCGCGTTATAGCAGCTTTTGATTGAAAGGTAGCTGTAGCTTCAAAGCCAAAGAGGAAGTTTTTTCTGATTTGAAGGTTTCCGCTGTAGCAGCAAAGAAGAAGGCAATTTCTGCTGCTAAAATAAGGAGGTTTCATCAATACCAAAGAAGTTGACTTCACTATAAAGGCTAAAGGCTATAGAAGTGCATCACTAGTTTCTATAAAATGAAAGAAATTCAAAAGGCATAGTATATAGAACGGCCGGTTACTCCCATCTCCTCTGACTTACGCATTTCCAATCAAATCATGATCCCATCTCGATCAATTTCGCATTGATCAGGGCGGGCGTTCTAGTCCCCAGACGACTTTCTTCAACCGCCCCTGTTCCAACAGCTAAAGAGAATCAAAGTTCAGGTTCTTCCTCTTCCCATTACTCAATAGGGCAATTCCCGACCGCCTTGACACCTTAATCTCAAGGAACCCCACCCCAGTATCATGAACGCAGAGCGCCGGCTGTAACAACCGTGATGCTGTCGCGTAACAGAAAGACAGAAATCTATGAAGCAGCAACAATCTCTTTTTATCAAGGGTGAGGTTTGGAACCCAGTTATACCATGTGGGAGTCATGGAATAGCATAGCTATGATCAATTGAAGAAGAAAAGAAATGGATCGAATAGGAACTCTCATTGACCTACTTAACTCAGTGGTTAGAGTCTTCCATACGGCATCGGTTCGCGATCCAATAGTAGGGAAGCCCGCCTTTTTATAAGCGGAGGTTCTTGCTCCAAGACGCGTTTGGAACAACGGGCGGGCATTTCCATCCATTTCTATAGAGCAAAGGGGAAGCTCGCGGAGCTTTCTCTCCTAGTAAAAAGGGAGACGGGGCTTTTATCCCAAACATCTCCTTACTGCACGCACAAACAAAAAACAAAAAGAACCGCACCCCCTTTATTAGTAAGATAGGGAAAACTAAGGCCTTACCTTTATATACAAAGGGCGCTCCAGCGCTTTACTAATATAATAAATAAAGGGGCTTGAAAGCTTACCTTATTATTATGAAAAAGAGAAAGGGCTTTTTTATAGATTCAGAGGTGAGTAAGGGGGGGTTTGCTGGCTTGCTGGCTAGCTCGTGCAATCAACGAAAAAATCCTTCGCGTTAGTAAGCTAGCTTTGGTTGCTAAGCAAGCCTGGTTCTCCGGGCACTACGGTAGGACGTGGATCGATCATGACGAGAATGGACTTCTCCGTAATGTAATAGAAGAGTCACAGTCCAGTTCCCCGGGCTTTCTCCCTTCTCGACCAGACGAAGGAGATATGAATTCCATTCAGGCGGGTAAGGTAAGGGCTTGGTTTGACCGTGTGTTCTCTCCTGGTCGGGTCGGAGGCGAAAACTGGCAAAGTTCATCATTCAGTGGTGGGGTGTTCATAGAAAAGAAGGCGTCGCCCAACGAGTGGCAGATTTGGATGGAGTCTCGCTCATAGAGGAAGAGTACGCGCGCTAGCGCGCTACGGCTTACGCAGTTGATCGGATCAGATAGCCCTTCGGGCAACCAACCAAACCCGGCACATCCAATTCCATTCCGATCAACAACTTGGAGGTATGGCTGAGTGGCTTAAGGCATTGGTTTGCTAAATCGACATACAAGAAGATTGTATCATGGGTTCGAATCCCATTTCCTCCGGCACGGAAATGAAAGGGGCGGGCGAAATTACGTGAGAGAAAGAACCTCTTGGTGGAGTCCAGTCCCCGGAGGACAGAATAGCACTACTTAGTGACTAGGAGCGGAGAGCCCGTTGCGCGTTGTTTTTGTTTGACCGGCCTATCTTCTTTCTATAAGCAAGCTCCCCCCGGCCGTCCAGGGACTGGACGGCTCTCGGTTCTTGAGCATGTTGGGGGATTAGGCGGCAGTTGAAAGAGCTGCTCGAAAGCTTGACGAACAAGCGAAAAAAGCCTATATATTCTATTTTCTTTATTAGTCAAGGGCTTTTCCCTTACTAGTAAAGTGGTAAGGTAGGGCGCTATTCGATGAAGAAAACAGACTTTAGGAAAGTGGTTCAGGTAGCTCAGCTGGTTAGAGCAAAGGACTGAAAATCCTTGTGTCAGTGGTTCGAATCCACTTCTAAGCGGGCGAAGGGTCCAAAGGACACGTAGCCGGAAGCGAGCCGGATTTGGAAATTCAAGTGAAAGAGTAAGCCAACAAATGTGAGCGCTCCTGCGCTATACGGCTTTTTGGCTGAGCCCTATCTTAGGCTTGCTGGAGGCTTTCTAAAAGAAAAGCGTTACTCGGATTGGTTCTCGCGTCCCTGTGCCCAAAAGGATGGGCGAGTTCGGTTTGAGTGTTCATCGATCGGGTGGATCTATATGCTCCGGGGTGGTGAGACGAGGTGTAGCGCAGTCTGGTCAGCGCATCTGTTTTGGGTACAGAGGGCCATAGGTTCGAATCCTGTCACCTTGATGTGACGCTGAAGTCAGCAAATACTCAAATATGAACATCCATCGACCGTTACCATCTCCTCTGACTCGTGACTCGTATATTGACTTTCTATAGCAAGCACACGAGACCTATAGCTAAAGATCATATAGCGCCACAGTATATATAATATACGAACCTAAACCTATACGGAACACTTCTCTCTTTCTCAGTGCTTTCTTTAGGCTCTTGGCTGCTTGTTGGTAGAACACAACCAATATGATATTGAGCTTGAGCATCCCTTTAATAGAGATAGGGCTAGTGGACATTTTTCCAATTGTTGAAATGCTTCTTTATAAGGTGACAGGGCAGCTAGTTTGAGTGGGGCCTGACGGTTTCCCGAACTTCTCCTTGTTGAAGGGGGTAGTTGGAGAGGACGATGGCAATCAAGGATTGATTTCGGAAGGGGTGCTTACTGAAAGAGTGAAACACTACGCTCATTGCTCTTCTTCTAAAGTCCCTTGGAATCGGTTGCCTGAAGCTTGACATGATGAAGGCGCTTTGAAGCCCCTCCCGAAAGAAAGAGGGAATGGCCCTTCCTCTTACCTTCTGTTGAGACTGAGATAGAGGACTGGGCTTTCTCCCTCTTCTACCGAGAGGCCGCGGGAGTCAACTCTGTCTCATCCTCACCCCCCTGGTAAAGGCGATCTACGCCCTCCCCTCCGCCTAGGATTGCTGGCACCTGTTTGGATGAAGCACGGGTCGTCTAACAAGGCATGGGCCCCATAGATTCATTGTCTGCTGTGCAGAAGCTTCCTTCCTGCACCTGCATGCGCGCTTCCCCAGAAGGAGGCACACATTGTAACAATTCATCGCGATAGCTGCCTTTGGCTCTACTGTAACTGATTCCTCGGGCAACGAGACAGTGGATTGATTCCTACACCTATGGGCTCAGGTTCCTTCCTCCTCTAGTCCGAATCAAGATGGCTCCTCTCGATCTTGTGATGCCTTCGGCCCAATTCTCAAGAGTTTTTCGCTCCTTTTAGTCAAGGGCGCGCTTATGAACGGTTCCGAAATGACACGCTATTCCGTCTCATCCTTTCCCCCCGGATGGTAGGAAGAAGATAAAGGAGGAGGAGTTTTGGTACTTCAACCGAGGAAGACTCGGACCCGCCTCTTTGTTTGAATCACTGACAGTTCGGGCAGGCCCGCAGGACTGGAATTATGAAAAGAAGGAATGTCTGGCTTTTCCTATTCTAGTGCAGGTTCTTGCTCGGTATAAATCGCTTCACTTTGAATTGGCTTCGCCCGCGCCTTGACAAGGCTGTTGCCCCTCCTTCTACCCGTAGAGAGAGCCGGAGTTACGCCTTTGTATGACGGATTGATTGATAGTAGGATCAATCATGTTTAGTTTCATTCAGGATCGACATGCCCCAGGTTTGAAGAATTCGATGACAGGCCTTCGCTGCAAAAGATCCCGGAATTGGTCGATTCGGAATCGGCTGGATTGGAGGGATCCGGAGCCACAAGGATCTTCAACGGGTTCGAAAGTCGTCTTTTGTTTTGATTCCAGGCGGCCGGCCCAATTCTATGGAATTAGCTATAAGTCAAGCTTGTCGACTATCAAAGGAAAGGCCGGTTCGAACTTTTCGATAGGCCGAAAAGCTTCTACAGCTAGAGGGCGCGGGTCTAGCGGAAAGCGAGGAGCTCGCAACAGCTAAATCACGATCCCCGGGCGAGCTCATATTGACATGAGGCTGCCTCTTTTCAATGCTGGAAGTGAAGCGAGCATTGCAGGAGCTATCTATTCCATCGGGGAGATGGCAAGCGGAACGCACCCAAACTCATAGGCAATGACGTTTCCGAGCTACCACATTCACGCATGCCGCGGGGGATCATATGCAGTTTCCCCGGTCTACCTGTTCAAGCGAGCGCTTGCAAGCGGCCAGGACGTACATCGTACAAGATGTCGCTCACTTCCTCGTATGCTCTCCCCCTGTAGCCCTCACGTAGGGGGGAGAGCTATGAGTCCGTTCCCTCATTCCCACTAGAATAGAAAAGAAAGAACTTACCACTAACTAGGAATCCTTAGGAGCGAGGGGTCCTCTCAAGCGGCGAGGCCTGTCCCTTCAAGCGGCGGGGCCTCGGACACCTGCTTTCACTCGGGGATAGCGCTTTCCATCCGGTTTCCAAGGCGCGAGATGCTAAGGAAACTTGAGTGAAAGCGTTCCCCGCTAGCAACCCCCGGAGGTGAATCAGAGCTGGCAGGGCCGCCCTCCCCCCTCGGGGATTCTTTCAGTGTTCCGTGGGGGGTCGGGAGTAATGCTATAGTTATTCGTTCTCTTTTCTTTCAAAAGACCTAAAAGGACAATAGAAAGCCTTATTTAGAGAGTTTAAAGACCTTAAGCTATCCCCGCCCGTCCAGACAGGCTACTCGAAGAAAGAAGACTCAAGACTCATAAGGACAGGCATAAAGGAAAGAAAGAAAAAAAGTAGTAGGAAAGGGGAACTCCTCTCTAGAGGAAGGGATTCGACTGCCTTTCACTCCTCCGCTCTTCACTCCTACTCTCTTCATACAAGAGATTCTACGGAGCTAGCCATGCCAAGAAAAAAGCTAAGAGCAGACAGCGGCAGCGGCAGCTGCAATGCATAATAGCAGAATCGGTTGCAGCTCTTGCTCTCTCTTCCGCTCTTCGTCTAGAAGCACTAAAGGCAAGTAGCTACTCTTGCTAGGTTTAGAACAAGCTAGGCTCTATTAGAATGGATTATATCGATCAGTTCTAGCTAGGGGCATGCAGTATAGAATCTCTCTTTCTTCCCTCTAGGGCCCTCCTTATGAGGGAAGGGATCCCTGCTAGAGGTACTCGCCTAACTTCTTCTTTTTGAGGATTCTCAGTTGCCTTTGTGCTTTTGAAGGTAATAGAAGACGATTGTAATATCGTCTGCATCGTCTGTAGGGTCTGATATGTATGATAAAATGGAGTTCTTGAGCTTCTGCTATTAGCTATAGTATCCTCCTTTGCGGCGTATAGGACTGGGTTCGCTTGGCTTTTTCGTCCTTGATGCCCGATTTACTCTAAGTCGAGATAAGGGGTCGCCACCCCAAGCTTTCTAAAAGTCAAGTATATGGAAGTACCCCGATAGGTCTAGCTCCCTAACTGAAGGATTAGCTTTTAGAGAAGCCGTCCTACGGTTGTTCTCTCCGACCGCAAGGGTGGCTAAGGGCTGGAGCTACTTTCTTTGTTTTTGGTTAACAAACAAGGGTGATCCCTTAAGTGCGCTGTTAGCTCGATAAGGTAGGCTGCTTCCCCTTCCCTCCATTGAAGACAGGACTGGTCCAAGCTCCTTTCCTTTCCAATATGAATATGAGCTCCCCGAGTGCTCTCTTCCTGGCTTTAGGATGTAATGATCTACGTTCCTCCCTCAGGGAGTGACTTTGTTAATTGGAATATGCCTCATATCTTAAGTTGACTGGTAGCTCTTTAAAGGGAGGATGCTTTCCCCAACCCTGGGGCTAGCTCCCTAAAAGAGGGATTGGCGAAGACATGATCAACAATTAAAGTCGGCTAATTCATCTTTCCTTCAGAGCGCTGTCCCTTGTTTTGGTGAGTTCAGTTTTGTTGCTACCATAAGTGTCATCTAGTCGCACGTACCACCCGCCTTCCTTCCCCCAGCAGGCAAGAAGACTGGGAGGAAGACGATCAGGATCTCACGTGTGGCAGCTGTTGGAATAAACTCCGAATCCTCTATCGAAGTGAGTCCTGCTCCAAGGTCTTCCCTCTATGGGGTCTTCCCCTGCCTATCAGAAAGAGAAAACTACAGGAAAGACGTCGAAGAAGCCTTGGGAACTACCAGTAAGTTAAGCAAGTGAAGCTACCATACTAAGAATAAGAGAGAGACTTTCTCTCCTACGCTCGTCGCCTAGCATCACTACAAGAGGGAAGGAGCCAGTTTCAGTAAGAAATCCCCCCCGTGTGCCATCCCACTTCCAAAGAGAAGAGAGCTACCAAGTCGTGCATTTCTTCATAAAGTCAGGAAGTCTCCCCTGGCTTTCTTTCTTGGTTCCCTTTCCCTTGTTGCCTATGGAGTGAGTTCGTTGATGGCAATGAGCCTCGCCCTGCTAGCTCGCTAAGTGAGTTTGCTTTCCCTTCCCTCCATGACTGCCTTTAGGAAGGCATGGTCCCAGGGCAGTCCAGTCCTAAGTTCTCCTATAAGCTACAATCTCATTCTTAAACCTGCCTATCGTCAGTATCCAGACGATTATTAAGATTCTTCTTTTCATCAATTCTACGTGCAAAACAAAAGCGTCTAGCTATAGGACTCATAATCAGACTTGAATATGTTCTTTTTAGTGAATTCCCCGTTTAAGAAGTTCGTCTGGCCTTCTGCCTGTGCCTCTCTGTAGAGAAGAAGGCTTAGATAGTCCACTCATTCTCTGTTCTTGTTTTCTGTATCTCTTTGGGAGGAAGTACCCCCCTCTATTCTCCCTCTTTCTTTCGGTCTTTTGGGGCTCTTCTGGTGTCTTTAGGGTCTCTCCTCCTGTCTTTCCTGCTGTGTTTTGCGATGGTTATGTGGACTCGCAACAGCTTATGTATCACTCATAGTTGAGTCATCACAGAGTTTGCCTATATGAGGTTTCTTAGAGGGAAAGTTATACAAATAGGTAGTGTTAAGCATCAAAGTAATAGACACAAAAGAGGTTCTATGAACGAACTACATAACTACAAGAGTAGACTGCAAGCAACCTGAATAACCTAATAGATAGAGAAGCTTTCCCTGTGGTTTCTTTCTCGTGAGCTAGGTGTTAATAGAAAAAAAAGGCTCGGTTTCTAAGTCAAGACTAAGGCGATCTCTCGCTCCTGCTCTTCTGGCTTGCTGCTCTTGTTAGGTGAGTTCTGTCTCGGAAGACGGCCGATCCGCGTCTGGAAGTAGCTGCTAGCTTCACCTGAGCTCCCGTCCTCAGTCTGTTTTTAACTAAAACTCAAAAGTCGGGGTTTTGGTTTAAAGGATATAAATCGATCGCCCTTTCTTGTACTGAAAGAGGTGCCCAACCCTAAACTATGGGGGGGGTAGTTCCCTAACAGCAGGATTAGCTTCTCGAGAATGTATCCTAAGGTTCGTTCTTTTCTCATAGCAACATAAAGAAAGCTAAAGTCAAAGTCTATAGCAATGGGCCTCCTACGTCGAACTTCTTCTGCATTTCTTTCCCGAAGTCGTGGGTTGTTTTGTTATTCTATGCCTTGATCTTGCTTTCCTAACTGTAAGTGTAATAAGGTAGCTCTTGAAGGCAGGCTGCTTTCTCATTGGCCCCATTCCTAGATGGTAGATCATACTACTCAGACTTTACTGCATGGTCTTCTCCTCTAGTTTTGTATCTTGGCTTTGCCGTCCTGACTTCCCTACTATATGTAGAGATCTCCCAGTGGCTTGGTTCTCGTGGAGCTAAAAGGCGGGGGTATGGTTTTTAGGATCGAAATGGATCGCCCTTTCTTTTAGAGCTAAGTTGCCCAGAACCCCAGGTTCTAAGATCTATTACTAAAAGGTAGGCTAGGAGGTTCTCGTACTGCCCTACAAACTACGAAGAGGAGACTGACATCCCCAGGACTACCCGATTTAGTATATTGAGGGATAGCTTTCCGGCTTCTTTCTCCTGAGCTAGGCTAAAAGAGAGGTACAAGATAGGAGAAGATCCCCGAGGGCTTCCTTAAGTCAGGAATAGAGTGGGTCCTTGTCCCTGTTCCTAGGGATCTAGTTTGTTTCTGTGAAAAGGCGGAAGACCCTACGTCCGTTTGCCTGCCCTGAGGGACTGACTTTGTTCCAGGCAATAAGCAGGAAACCTTAAGTGCACTTGTAGCCCCTCGAGGGAGTTGGCTTGCCCGTGAGGAAGGGACCATTTCTTATATGGAGAGATGTCCCTACGGCTAATTTATCCTAGCTTCATAAAGAAAAGAGAAGGTCAAGGTTTGAATTCCTAGCTTTGAGACTACTACTACGTCAAATGACTGAACCTGGACAGACTTCTCTTTTCAAACTAAGCCAGGCTGCCTGCGTACCGTATTGGATCAAGTTACACGCAGTTCTTCCTACTTACTAAGAAAAATTCGTCCTGTAAGGGTAATGAGCGGTTCACCTATGATGCCTGCTTTGCCGGGCTTCCCCTACCGGACAAGCAAATTAAGGAAATGTGAATGAGTTATATCTGCTATGCCGATCGAAATACGAATAAGATCAGAAAGGCCATCATTGGGGCAAACAATGCAATTGCTTCGGTGGATCCGGGCCATCCAAAAGAAAGTCGTTTTCGGAATCCCTACTTTCGAAGTCGATGTCCATCGAACTTGGTGTTGGAATAAAGAAGGTGTACGGATGATAACATACTTTACGGCGTATGCAGCCCCAAAGAAAGGCTATCAGTCTGGCCTCATCTAGATGTGGGATTTGGCAGTTGAATTTCTGTCCGATGCACCTTGAAGTCAAGGGATTTGAATCTATGCCGTCCGCACCCCTTCCAAGTGGGTGGCCAGGATGATTATAGGCGGAATAAGCCGCAAACGAGATAAAAAGGATTGGACTTCATTCATCTGATCCCTGTCTATAAGACAAAGCTCGACGGTGTGACGGCACTCAACAAGAATCTCCTCAAGCTTATTAGTAAAGTTCTATTGCTATTTGTCAGAAATAGAATTCGAAAGACGGGAGAAAGGAGCTTGACGAAGAGTTCCTTTTGGTCCTGCGGAAGCACATATAGATATAGATGGATTCCACCTTTTGGACGGCCAAAGGCGAGCCAAGAAGCTATCCACTCGAAGACAAAATAGAAATCTCCAAGCTCCTCATAGCCATATTCCGAAGGTTGCCCGTGCAGTGACAAATAGTCCTCAAAGCGTTCGCCTAGTGTCGATTCAGGTTTACCAAGAAAGGGTGGGAGCACAGAAGTATGATGATGTCGTGTAAAATAAGTATAGGACAGATTTCTCAAAGAAGACGAAATAGGTGGGTTATAAGAAGTATGGGAAAAAATCATTTGAAAATTGGATGACTTTGTGTTCAAATTAGCCACATCCGCGTCTTGACTTAGAAACTGTGGGTGGAGCCTCTTTTTCATTTGGAGCTATCGAAGCTCATTTCAAATTCTTCTCGGGAACAATTCTCAATATTCGGGGGAAGGATTACCGATCCCATAGAAAAGGAATGCCTCTATTTATGTTATGCATTTAATGCCTTTATTTGTGCTTTTAGGCAGGAAAAGAGAACTAGCCTACTCTATTGAACTACATGCCTAGCGTAGGATAAATCAGCGAATGAAGCCTCGGATCAAATATCCTACGATTTAATCAAAGCAAGGTGGATAGAACAAAGAAGGCTTTCATTGCACTACGGAAGACTCAAAGCCAGATGGTCAATCTCTCTCTTCCAGGACGGAGGCTTGAAGTCTCAGATGAGATTGCCAAATTGACTATCTTCATCCCGAATTCATGGTCCAAAAGAAAGGGCCTTCTTGACGCTTCTAGGACGGCTTTCCTAGGATCAGGCCTGTTTTGGGCCTGAGTTAAAATAAGGTGAATGTTCTTTCTCAACGAACTACTATTCCGAGTTTCAATGTCCATTGATTCAATGTGTGATTGAATGATCATCGATTTCCTTGTCCATCCCTTTCTTGCCTCAAAACAGCGTCTGTAAGTTAACTAAATGGAAAGAATTCTTGCCCCCTCCAGGGAGAAAAGGTATTCCGACCCCCTTTCAGGGCTTGGTCTCAACTTCTCGGTAAGGGAATCGTTGCTCCCTCCACCGACTTCGAAGCCAACCTCTTCGCTTCGCCCCTAGTGGTTCGGTTGCGTTCACTCCTGTAGTCTCTACTCTACTATATATATCTATTTTTTCAGTGGGGCAGCTTGAAGGAAGGCTAGAAGGGAGTCCTGTTTAGCCAAGTAGCTGCTAAGAAAGCAATCAGTTCGCTTTAGATAGGTTGCAGCGGATAAATTATCCGCTGTTGATCCAAACCCCCTCTTAGTTCTCATCTCATTTCTCGTCTGATCGTCTTCAAGATCGTCTGAACTGTATATGATACCTCTTCCCTGGTCGAATTCAAGGATTCCAATCAGCTCAAGGATTAGAATCAGTTCAACCCCACCCTCAAAAGGCCATGCGAGCACACCATCCTCGGACTCATGTCCAGGAGGTGGGAGGGCTATTCACCCTCCGCACACTGAGCGCGTTTTCTCTCTTGTGGGAACCGCCTAGAGGTTCTCCAGGTTAGATACCTGTTCACTGTGTTGCACAGTGGCATCTATACAGGTATAAGATGAAAGTCTTATATATTGTATAGACTTCCACGATCGTCTACACTGCTCCGGCTTTCTTAGGCCTTTTCAGTGTTTTGATGATATCTGATATAGAATGTATCAGACGCCCCCCCATGGGATAAATCCCATTTAGGAGAGTTGTGACTTAGTGCAAAAGCCCTCTAGAGCTAAAGAATCAAAAAGTCTGCCTATATCAGATATCATCAAACTTTTACAAATTGTTTGGCGCTCTGGGCCGATGCCCTATAGTCGCATGGCGGAGAGTATTTGAACACTCTCAATGGCTAAAGGGGTTCCTGTTAAGGGCCCAATTAGTCATTTCCGGACATCTTACATCAGAATCGGCAATTGCTGCCTACATGTTCGCGAAGTCAGTGGTGAGATTAAAAAGGAAGTCAGGCTTGCTGTTCACTGCGCTTTATCTTAAGCAGTGTTCAGTATCGCTGCAACTCTACTATGGTGGAGTTCCGCAGCAAAAAGGTCGACTTCCATTCCCAATCTCCTTGACTCGATCAGGGATCCCAACTATCATCCCAGCCTTTCATAGAAGGATAATAAGGGTTAAAGATGATAGGGCGGATAAGGTGAAAAAGCTATACTTGTCATGGTTTGGCTTGGCCTCTCTTATAAAGTTGTCCAAAAGCATCTATCGAGACTCTTAGTAACCGGCATTTTCTGAGAGGTTTAGCTCCATGTTAAAGTTTCCAACTCAATCACCTACATTGCCGGTTATTATGAATGAACTAAAAGCATCTATCGAGACTCTTAGTAACCGGTATATGCCCTGGTTATCCACCATCCCACTTAATCTTGGGCTTAGGTGGGTGCCAACCTGGAAGGCTCTGCCAAATCAAGTGATTGATCCAAGGACTAAGAGGCGTGTAAACTCTGTTTTTACGTCCTTACCCCTTGAGTTCACATCTTATCTTGAGATGGCAGATGAAGAAGTATCTTTAGACTTCGGGTACTCTTATCAACTTGGTCATTTTGCAACTTTGTTTGCTTATGAGCGAGGTCCTGTTAAACACCGTTACAACTTAGGTTGCTTCTTTAGAGCTAAACCTGCGTCTTTACAGGCGCTGTGGGCTCGAGTGAAACCGAAGGGGTATATGGAGTCTCAGGACAGTGTACCTGCCATTCCTAACCTGCGGGTTCACGCGAGGGAAAAGGAAAGCTTAGGTTGTTTGTTATAGGTAACTATATCAAACAGCGGTTGCTTAGGCCTTTACATGATTGGACGATGGATGTTCTCCGTCGTCTTCCATGTGATGGGACCTTTAACCAACCAAAACCTTTGGATCAGCTAGCGGGTAAGACCATAGTTTATAGCTTTGATCTTACTGCAGCTACAGATAGAGGGCCTTATCAGCTCATCTCTCTGCTAGTTGAGACTTGGTTCGGACGGGGCATCGCGACTGCAGCGATTGATACTTGCTTGGTTAGCAATTCAATCCACATCTTCCCCCCTTTGTCTGATAAACCTACCTAGGGTGGGGATGTTTGTCTGCGGTCAGCCTTTAGGCTTTTACTCCTCTTGTGTTCACCTTATCACACCACGTGATATTGTGGCTTGCGGCGAACAGGGTTTATCCTAAGCGCAGGTTTAGGGATTATGGTATTCTGGGTGACGATGTCGTCATCGCAGACCATAAGGTCGCTGTCGAATACCGGAAAATCCTTACTGATTTGGGAGTCATGATATCAGGATCGAAATCACTGGTCTCCCAAACAGGACAAATTTTCCAAGCGGTTCAAAGTAAAACGGGGTCTTGTAGATGCTTCTCCAGTGTCTATGAGACTACTGTTAATGTGCCGCTCAAACCTAGGGCTTGCTTCTGTCAAGGATAAATACAATTTAGATATGAAGATTTTATTTAGACTTGCAGGGGCAGGTTATAGAGTCATGGCAAAGTTCGGTACCCAACGTTCTCGTAAGTGGGAGCGTTTATGGGTTTATGCGACTCGACCTACACGGCACAGTTCACTACCTTTAGAAATTTGGCTGGGCCAAGGATGCCCGTTAAATCCTTATCTAAAGGGTAAGATAGTGGATCTGGCCAGAGACCAGTATATTCCGAAAGACTCAAAATGTCCGCCGGATATACTTGTTTATGACGAAGATCATATAATCCTTGAAGGAGGTCTTTACCAAGAATGGTTAAGACTGTACTTTAAATGGTTATCTTGGTATTGTCGTGTTCTCCTAGACCCGAATCCTAGCTTGCAAGATGTCTTTGACCCACCGGTCGTAGAACGATCCTGGAAGGGCAGATCTGAGATCTCGTTTGAGATTGAAAGGTTTGGTTTTCTATGGAAGATTTATGATTTGGTGCGTCAAAACCCTGCTTGGGTTCCTCCCGTATTGGGGCCTGGTAGGGATCTTGCTTGTAGCAACTCTTGCCTCAATGATGACGGTAGCGTAGGTTAGCATCCTTGCTATTGATGATGTCTGGTCTATAAGACCTTAGGCAGTCCATGCGAGGCCAGATCTTCAAAGAGGGTCATCTCTGGCTAGCGCCTCAATCTCAAGATCGATTAAATGGGCAGTTTCCTATAAGAAAATAAGACATCTCGAGTTTCGAGCAGATCATGTAAACCACCCTTATAATCAGAAGCACATGCCTGAAAAGGGCCTAGAACACTCATTTTAAGCAACTCTTGCCTGAGACAGCTAAACCTGGATTGGGCTCTTTTAACCTCTCTTCTTCAAAGGAAGACTCTCCTTCCAGCTTCCCGTCAAGGTTGGATTAGCTGAACTGAGGAACCACAGCCTAGCGTTTCATTGGAATCGTTAACCTGATCCTCATCGTTGCCTTCGACCAAGGGATAGTTTTCAAATTCTCACTAAAGGTTCCTAAAGCCAAACCCGTGTAATGTAAGGTGGTCTCTGACATCAAAATCATACGTGGACATCTAAGAACGTCGATTTCAGATTAGTCAACTTGCATTGAAAGAAAAAACCGAGACAACGGACAAGAGCCTTCAAGGCAAGCCAGCCCGATCACGGTTTGACTTCCTCTTCCTCTTGGATTGCGTCAATCGCTCAAGTGAAGCCAAAAACGGAGGATTTCCTAAAGTTGGATCGCTCCGATCTCACTCACCTGTGAAAATCCGTTTAAGCTAAAAGCACCGGTTTTCTCCAACCTCTAATCCCGCTAACTCCAACGACAGGCAAAGGCCAGTCCACAAGAGAACCCCGAAACGGGAGCAAACCCCCCTTCTACCTTTCTTGCTATCCTTTCTCGCCTGCCGTTAAATGAAAGTGGATTAGAGTTCCCAATGGCTGGTGAAAGTGAAATAGGAGACCTCAAGCTGCCATACGAGATTAGAGAATAGAAAGAAGGGGCAGGCGCCCAAGCAAGAAAGGGTTCAATGAACGCTGCAGTTCACGATGCATAGTTTCCAACTAGAAAAGAAAGGCAAGAACCCTACTTTAGAGGTATAGGTTGCAAAGAGAGGTTGCTACTGAGCGCTGCCCTGGGATGGGGACAGCAGACGATAATAGAAGACGATTGTAATATCGTCTGCATCGTCTTATCGTCTGCTCAACCCTGGTAAACCCGAAAGGGCGGGTACTTGAGCTCAACGGCTTGCTGCCTTAACTCAACCGTAGGAAATCTCCTTACTCAAAGAAGTACTAGAGTTCTACAGGGAATGTTACCGGTACTTGAATACTGAAATCGTGTTTCACTACTGAAAGACTGAAATTGCTAAACTCATACTTCAATCGTACTGCAACTGCAACCGCAACAGGAAAGATTCCAGATGAGCGTCATAAAGACTATACAAGAGAAATGGCAAATTAACGAAATGGATTCCAGGCTGACTCCCGCCTCGCCTATCTCTCATCAGACAATATCAGAAAAGTGACTATCTGTCCTCCTTAACTGCAGGAATGCTGACCTCTGCCCCTATCTGCCGGTCTATGACCTCTAGTCTTTCTTGCGCATATTCTAATTATTTCCTTACTACTTTAATAACGATAGTGGAATTCCGTCCTAAGGCTTTCAATAATGAATTTTTTGGCATGTTAATTAAGCGTAGTACCTCCTCGTGACCTTATTCGATCGATTTCAGAGGCATGAAGCTTAAGGAAAAGCGGCCATAGAGCCGATCTCCCCCATCAGTCAGACAGATGCGATCGTTAGAGATTCAAGATTCCCGGTTGGACCGATTCAAGCGATTGAAAGAGGAAAGACCGATTGATAGAGGTTGGACGGATGACCGTGTTACCAGATGAGCTGCTTTGCTAGACTTGTCTAAAGTGAAATGAACTCCCTAGCCTTAAAAGAGAGCCCTTTTTCGATAGTGATTTCAGGTAGAGTACTATAGAGTACGATATTTGAGCTAGCAGGACGCTGGTAAGAAAATGAAAGAAGACCTCTGGCCGGGAAGGGCAAGAGAGAGTTGACCGTTTACTGTTAGCAGAAGCAGTACAGCGGGAATAGGATATTGAATGAAAGTCAATCGAAGAAGCAAGGGATGAAAGCAGACTCCTCTAATCCTATAGCTGAAGGATGAATCCCTTCTCGAGGCAGTTGACTTAAGATGAAAGCGTTCAATTCAGCTCGTTCCTCCGCCGCGCGTCACTGGTGGGGGCGCCGTTACGGAGCAACCGAGGGAGAGGATAAGTCACATGCGTATGAAGGGAAATGAGGGGGGAGAGTTTCGCGATGGAACTGTCTTGAGCCGGCGAAAGCGCTTTGGGTGGCAATAGTGAGTTGCCTTAGTTGAGTCTTCATGACGGAGGAGACTAAAAGGACTCATTGGCATTGGAAAAAATCCATGTTTCATTGGTAAAGACTTAGGTTCTGTCATGCCTCGCTAGGAATGTGACTTATAGTAGTACCCAATTTTGAGTCCGATCGCTTGTTATCACTTGTATAAGGATGCTGACATTCCTATTGTTCCCGATCCTATTTCGACTCTCGAAAGAGAGGAACTGTAGGGCTGGTCTGTGATTCCCGCTATTAGTAGAGTGCGTGTGCTACGTCTGCCTGTTACCGTTCCCTTTGGTTTCGGATATCGGAAAGGAACGGAGTCACTCACGACATCAATCAAATGAAAAGTCCCTCTTCTCTGCCTTTAGGGCTTTCCAAAGACTTTCGAATCTTGACCGACAAAGTTCGCTGCTTAGTAGTTAAAATAACTGATTTTTTGGCTGTTCGGTCAAGTAAGGCCTTCTCAATGTTATCTTTTTCTTATGAGATAAGCACGACGAAAAAAAAAAGAGAAAGGACTTCCATTCGCTTCGCCCTCTCCTTAGTTTAGGGAATAAAGTCACCCGGGGAATGAATGCTATCAACAATTTATGTAGCTTCTGGGGTACGATCCAGATCTGGCTCCCGATTACGAGACTCGTACTCCTCACCTCTATAACGAACCTTAGTTTCTCCTCTGTCAGAAGGAATGACTCTTCCCATCGATAACGCAATTACGATATGATGGGTCGGGTAGCGAATCGGGCGCTGCCTTAGCTGCCTCTGTCTCGTCTTTGCTTGTCTTCCTCTGAACCGAGTTCGTGCTCAAGGGTCAATCAAACCACGAACCAAAGGAACTCTCTATTAACAACTCCCCCGTGAATGATCCCAAATCATTCTTAAAGCTGGGGCCAGACATAAAGAGAAATGGAGTGAGTCCTCTTCCTCTTCTCTATCTAGGTATCACCTCCCCTGTAATGAGAACTCCCCGTAGATTGACTGACTTATGCCTCAGGCCCGGCTGAACCTGGAGAGCGAGCAAGAAGAGTACACGAGGATGGAAGAAGTTCCAGCGCTTGCCGGGATGGTAGGGAAGAATGAAAAAGCCAAACCTGCGTGCAGTCAAACTGCTTTATTCAACTTGGCAAAGACAAAGCATGACCTCTGGAACCAAATCGTTCTTGTCTCTGGATTGCCTCAACTCGAAGCATGAGACCTGTAACCCAGCTTAACCAACTCGGCTGGCACTGGAACTGTGCTGTCGACTCTACAAGGGCACTGCTCCTACCGCACTTCTCGAGCACATCGATGCGAAACCTACGCCTCCTTTTTGTTGATATCCACTAGTTCCATTCTCAACTGTGCCCGCCTAACTCAACTCTCTGATGCGAAGAGAAGACCTCTTGTCTTTTTCCCTTCCTTTTTGGAAATAGATCCGAAAAATCCGGAATCAGCACATTCGATTACTTTTTTTCTTGTACCACTTTTTCTTGGAATATTCTTTTCTCGTTTGGGCCCGCTCTCGGGTACATATGTGTAAGAAAGCAACCTTTCGGATTCATCCTCATTGTCTCTTCGAACAAACAAAGGATCAGAACTTCCCTCCAAGCAAACGAACTGGCTCAGTCGTAGCGACAGCGTCAGCGGCAGCAGCAAAGGCGCTTCGGGCAGGCTAAAGATGGATTCCACTTTTCTCAACTAGGCCGGGAATAGGTGGGTCATCAATACGAAATTCACTCTGTACCTTACCAAGCGGACGTGTACTTTATTGGATGTCCCTGCGAAACCTTCTTGAGTCAAAAGGAACTCAGAATTGGCTAGTATTGGCCTTTCTTCCTCGCCTAAAAACCCAAACTCGTAACCCAGCCACATCTCCCATTTAGGAATGAGCTTTCAGGCCTACAAAAAGAGTGCCTAGCCAGAGAGTGGAAATGCTCCCGCGAAGCCGGTCAGGCCTTATCTAGCTTAAAAGGCATACTGTCCCTACGAAAGCATCCATTTCATGAGTTGAACTGGCTCTGCTCCTTGCTGGAGGAAAAATGAACGATATTATGTATGTTATTCGAAGCCTTTTAGAAGTCCGAGCTTTCCTTTCAATTCGTGTAGCGAGGTCCTCTTCTTGCTTTTGTGCCCTAGCATTCTACTGGATAGCTCCTACCCTTCCTTTATCCTCCTTGCGCTATGAATTGGCTTTCTTGTTGTTAATGGGCAGACAAACTTATGACCCAGACGTGGGTGGGCTTTTTTCTAAGGAAAAAGTATGACCTTAATCTACTTTCTCGGGTATCTAGCTTACGGAAGACAAGGTCTTGACGTTCTATAGATGAACTAGCATAACAGACATGCTTGAATTTAGAAAGGCAAGACAACTCTGAATCACTCGTTGAATACAAAGACAAAGCAACTTTCGCCCTATCCTGACGGGAAGGGAACTTATGAAGAAGACTGACCTGTGCTCTTCCTGTAATCTGACCTTACTATAGCTTTCTTAAAGCTTTTGGCTTATTGATCTCCAACTGTATTTGTATTCGTATCTGGTAATTCTCTTTCTAGTGGATCAAGATATTCGAGGCTAATCCACTCTTCCTTGAAACTTGGAAATCGCCCTTTATTTACACTTTTTGAACTTATAAATGAGTTGCTTCTCGACTCGACTGACTCACACTCCTCTCCTATCTTTTTAAGAGCTGCCATGGGCATTTTTCTTTCCTTGGATGCTATAAGAATGGGCTGGCTCTTGCCCCATGAAAAAGGATGAAAATTGACAAATCCATTAAGAGTATCATTTGTCACTTCTCTTGATTTCCCACCCACCTACCTATCATCTATCAGTCTCCTGAAGCTCCCCCGCTTGGTAGCTAATCCCGCTCGTTGGTATCTGGGAGTCTAGATCTTAGCTTATCTTATACTCTCTATACTTCGCATTTCCTTGAGCCTTTCTACTTATAGACCTGGACTGCTATTTGTTTCATACCTGAAATAAAAGGCAAGCAAGTCAGGGATTCCTCGAGCTGCTATCTCGATACCGATCCTTGAAACCCTGAATGAAGGGCACTGCTTAGGTAAGGGTAAGAAAGAAGCGCTGATCCACTTATACTCGCTAGGGGTTACTCTATCACACGCATCCTAGCTTATCTCACTTCTTCCTTGAAGGTCCCACGGACTGTTCGAATCCTTAGCCTGTCCTTGATTAGCTTCCTATCACCTACGCCTCCTCCCAGGAAGTCACTATTCTTTCCTTTCTCCTGGCTCCTGAAGCTTTTGCATTTTTCAAAGGCCTTCACTCGATCTTCATTCTACTATAAGAACTCAAACCTGAGTCCATTACTATCCTGGTCGAGTTCGTTTATTCGTTTTTTAAGAACTCACACTTCGTACCTGAACATGAATAGGCAGCGCTCTTTTTCCCGACGTAAGCCCAGGCTTGCTATCATCCAGTTGTGGCTTTTTCCCCTCTTAATTCTCAGGAGAGTGCTATAGCTTGTTCGCTAAATTCCTTCCCGATACCCCTTCATCACGTCTTGGGCAACCCTAGCCTTGGAAAAAACATTCTCTCACTTCCCCGGACGAATTGATTGAATATCTTTTCAGGTTCAGTGAGGACAGTCCTCCTAGCAGCGGTTCCTTTTCATATCCCGCTTTGAAGCAACTACACTCGCTCGTTAGCCTGTCTGGCTCTCGACCTGCTTCAGTCTCTAAAAAACTCTGGCAGCTGGGACTATTGCATTCGCAATACTTCGTTCTGCTACCTTCCGATGTTGCTTACTACCAAACCGACAGCTAACCTTGCTTTTCTACCTTATCAGTAACAGCTATATTCGGAGACTTTACCTGAAGAAAACGGAGACCTAGAACTACTAGGATTCCTCGCTTCCAGCTTTCTAAAAGCTATTTTAGTTAGCCTAAAGTTGTATTTTTGAAAAAACCTTGGCAGGATCATAGCTATCCTCCCTCCTATCTTCTTGACTCCTTCTCATAAGGGCGGGCAGAGTCTCAAAGAGTGCTTCTAAGCTCCGGAGATTCTTCCGGGAAGCTAGGTCAAGGCTATCTGGCAGAAAAGGATTCTAATGGCACAAAGCCGTTCTTCTCCCGTTTCCCCGATCTCCGCTGGCTGCTCGCAGGAATTTTGGAGCTTGATCCTTTCTCTTTCTCGAGAGTCCCCTGGAAATAGAAATGGGCTAGAGCTCCCAGTCGTTTCTAAGGAATTTCTACCTTTTGGATCGAACTAGGAATCATACATTCGCTGAATGACTCGACAACCAGGTATTTCACTTACCTGCACATAAGCTTCCTATATTCTCTAGAACATCCCATCTCGTTTCATAGCGCCTGCTTCCCGAAAAGATAGACTTCCTATCAAATCTTTCACAGTCCCCAGAGAGATCCATCCGATGGTCTTTCACTCTCTCGCTTCGTCTTCCCAGCTATCCTTTACATGCAGGTAAGATCAGATCGAATGCTCATTCTGGCTTCTCATCTAGCTTCTCTCCCACTACTCAACCCTATTTCTTATTATTTCATTATTTGAGTATTTTAGATTGAACGGACAGCTTATGCTTCTAATAGATTCCTAGCTAGCTAAGATGCATCTACGAGAAGCTATTTTTTATGTAATATTACATTATATGAAAAAAGAGATCAAGTAGCGAGTAAACAAGATCGAATTATAGCTTGTTAAAGCTATAGGAAGAAGTGGGATCTCTCTAATATAGGCAAGCTAATAAGGACTAGCACGTTACCAATCAGGTAACAAGGTCTGTCTCTACTTTTTTCTTCGACCTGGAAGCGAGTAGAATGTTTCGATTTTCATTTGAGACTAAACACAGGGTCTGACCTAGACTCATATAGCCCGAGTACTTAGGCATAGTACCTTAACTCTTAAGATGCATGGCGTTGGTAGAACCCTCAACACCCTACCTTCACTTCATGTCTTCTAAAAGCTGTTATGGAAAGAGATCAATCAGATGACAAGGCCTACCGTGTCTCCAAGAAGATTGAAGTTCTCACTCAAGCTCAAGATTCTCAGTCTAGTCTTATACCACCTAAGCGGTTCAATGGAATGGGAATGAAAGGGGATCTTCTTCTTATGGAGATCTGGTAGTACAGTAGATGTCCTTCCATGGCTTGCGTACGGAAATAAAGGATGATTCAACCCTTTTATGATTCACTCTGTTCTCTCGAATGAAAACAAGTCTGAAGGGTTTCCCCTGATTCAGAAGAAGACAATTCTGATTCAAAGAGTCTTTGGCAAAGGAGTTTTTTCCCTCTGCTCTTCCTTTGGTTATATACCAAATCACCTACCTGTATCAGTTGATTCTCCTGATTCTTAGAAAGTGAGGCCTCGTACAGATTGCTTTCATAAAGCATTAATGTCCTTCTTTTCAAAATTCTCCTTCTTCCTTCCTTATTTGAGGATTCAGCCCTGGTTGATAGTTTGTTTCAGTTGAAGGGCAGAGATGAGGTTTGTAAATAAACCAATTCCTTCTGTCATGTATTCCCGATTAATGCAGCCTTAGATGCTTCAATTGTCGATTTGAGTATTGAGCGAAAGGTTACACCTATGGATTATTTATTGTAGGCCAACTCTACTCCACTAGTACCAATAGGCGGCATAGGGGAAAAAGCACTACGCCTAGGAATTAAAAAAAACGAAAACTTTGTTAGAAATTACCCCCTTTCCTTATCGGGATCGGGATTAACAAGAATGGTTGGTACAACAAAATCCATCTCGTTCGTACTTTGGATACCCCATAGAAGACTGTTGAAGTTCTTAATTCCTTGAAATTCATGGGCGTTGGGGACAAAGAAATTTTTGGAGTTACCTTTTTTATATATCTAGTTTTATATATCTAGTATCAACAGCTTGATACTCAAAAAAGAAAAAGATCTTTCGCAGGCTAGAGATTTCTTGTAAAAACACTAGCCCCACTACCACTAAATTTAGAATTATAATATTGAAAGCTTATTATTTATTATATATATTATTTGCTTTTCATTATGCACATAAGGGAGGAGCCGTATGAGATGAAAATCTCACGTACGGTTCTGTAACGGAAAAGCTTTGGAATATTCTTTTCGGGCACTAGAACGAAACCCGTTCTTACCACTTTAATAATATGTCTGTAATTACGTGCTACTATCTCCACTATAGAAAGAAAAAAAGGAAAGAACTTGATTTTCAGCACATTTATACGAAAAAGTATTTATTATTCTAAAAGCATAAGTAGTAAACATTTTCAACTAGGGTTCCCATACATGCAAACATAAAAAAGAAAACCAAACAAAGATAGTTAGCATAAATAGGAGTCTATCTCCAGTAAGCATCGGAGTAGATCTCTACTAAAAAAAGACAAAGAACACCATAAATTAAAACACACTACTTTGCGTCTACAGACACTTATTTAAACCTTCTAAAACTAAAAAGAGTCGACGGACTCTTCTATTCTAGTCTCCCCGGTGACCGTGGGTGGCAGCACGCACAATTAGGGCTTCCTGCTCCGCCCGCAGCGCTTGCTGCCTCTCCTCCAAACCCTCTATGCGCTCTCTGGTAGCGCGAATGCGCGCTTCTTTCCTTGCAGGATCCATTGTTCTAACACTTATCAAAAGGGAGTTTAGCACTCTACGGTGCTCTTGAATTTGATTTTGCAGTTGCCCCATTTCGGCAGCAATTGCAGAAAGCCTGTTTGCAGCATCCATATCCATACGTGCTAGTACTCAATTTCTTTGATTTGAATTTGATGAAGACACTTATCGAGCCTCTATTTATAGAGTAATATCGCCATGCAGTACGAATTGCATGGCTGGCACAATTCTGACTACTATAACCACGCTGCCTGTATGAAAAAACAAACTTTGCAGAACCGTTTCACCTAATCGATCGTGGTGAGGATTCGGCGGATCATCCACGTCACGCTAGGATTTGGGAAGGACATTCACGAGAGTGAGGTGAGTTTGAAGAGAAGGGGGTGGATTTTGGTGCTCTAACTGGCTGTGAGCATGGGAATTGTCTTTGTCAATACCAAGGGACGGGGCGCGATAGAAAAGCGGCAGAACATACATTTATATAAGAATTTCTTTTGGGTAGAAACTAGCCAGCAAGCTAGCTAGCTAAGGAAAGAAAGCAATTGCTCGGGCAAGATAATAAGCATGGTCAATGGCCAGACATTTCACTCATAGCTGCAGGTTGCTTGCTTCCTGACTACACGTAATGAAACGGAAGTTCGGGATGAGCTACGATAAGCGAGACTCCTCTATAAGGGAAGGGGGTTCCAAACCAGCGAAAGTGGTGGAGGCGAAAGCCCTTGTTGCTTGTTCCGTACCGTCAGGGGCAGATGCAGCTATTCCAGCTGGCTGCTAGTCGTCTCATGCTTGCTTCTTTCTTTCATCTGGATTGGCTTGTTCTTCCGGGTACGGTAAGCGCTTGCCTCAATTCCTTCCGGGAATGGCTTGCTTATGGATCGGGAGCTAACGCTTCATCCGTTGCTTGTTCTGTGAGCCCTAGCTTGGCCTAAGTTCCCCGGGCCATAGTTTCTTCCCCTACGTTTGCTTGGGCTAGGTCATCCGTAGCTTGCTGGTGTGCTGAGCTGCTGTCGGCTTAGTTTGATGGTGTAGTTCAGTTTGAAGCTACCGTTGGAATAGTCCTACTTGAAGGTGTAACTGGAGTGAGTGCTCCTTTCAAAGCTTCCGGTATTCAACTGTCCTAAAACTCCATGCGCCTTCCTTCATGGCTGGCTGGCTAAGCTGGGAAGGCTGGAAAGTAAGCTAGCTCAACCGGAGGTATAGGTCAGGTCAGGGACAAGGGCAAGGCAGCTAAGGCAAGCAATCAGTCAATCTGTTTATAGGCCACGTGGGGGCAAGGGGGAGGCAAGCAGATGGCCCTAGCAAGAGGCAGCGCTAACGGATGATGGGGCGAACTCATTCGAGCCGGGGTACGAGGGGTGAGCCTATTTGTGAGTGCAGTTGGGAGCTGTAAGGCCAGTCAACAAGTACGTAGGGAATGAACCTATAGAAGAAGATTTCTTCGCAGGGGAGAAAGAATGGGGAAAGGGGAGTGGGTAAGCGGGCCCCTTTGCTTTAGTCTAAGCCTTCATTCCTTCAGTTGTAGTCGTAGAGCGAGGGAATAGGGATGCAGGCTTTTCCACCTGCTCCGATGCCCTTCGCCCCTATCTTTCTCTCTTTCGGTAGATTGACCGGATATTTCCTTTAAGTGATTTCCCTTCTCTTTACCGGTAGATGTATACGTATTTATAAGTATATGTCTTTACCTTTTCTTTCCTTACAGTTCTTTCCTGGAAGTGATTGACCAGCTATATTAGGAATGGGAGGTTCGAAGGTCAGGGCTCAGTTCGTTAGCGATGTCACCAAGGGCCGGAGGAAGGAAGGTAAACGTAAGTCCTTAGACTCCCTCATTCGCTTTTCTGGGTGTCGTTCCTCAGAATCCATGACCTGAACATCATACCAGGTCTCTTTCCTCTTACCGTTATCCAAAACCCTAGTACCAGGTTGGCCTTTCCCCTCCCTCTTCTGTATTCTTCTCTATGTCTTGGTTCTCTTCGTGCACGTAACAGAGGCTTGTGGTTTAGTTTGGGCAGAACTTCACCATCTCTTTTGTCAAACTATCCCCTTTAGCCTGTTCCTTGGTCACAGGGCCCACTGGGTCATTAAGTCCCTTTATGACCAGTCTCTCCAACTTCCTTGTTATGCCTTTGCTGCTTGACCGGAGAAGCCGTCAACCAGTCTCCATAAGGCATTCGATCTTTCTGTTCAACATCCTCGTCTTTCTTTATAGTTAGTTCATTCCATTTCTCTTCTTACATACTTGTAATCTGGAAGGTAGATGGTGTGGGAAAGCAAGAAGGAAGAGAGCTAACCAGGGAAAGAACTGAACGAGGAAAGAGAGGAGGAAGGTTCAAGCTATGGCTGTCCCATGGGATGCTCATTCGAAACCTTTGTCCGGTCAATGCGAGAAAGAGAGAAGCGATGTAGACATAAGAATGGAAGGTTTGCTTGTCAGCTGTCGGTCCAATGATGCTCTTCTAGCTTGACCTACACGGCAAGGGAAAGACCACTTAGCGCAGTGGAATAGGAAAGAGAGCGTCGAGCGCAGCTTTCGCAGCAATCCTTTTTCGTTTGTTGGGAGACTGAAAAAGGCTTTGTCAAGCAGGCATGATTGTCACGTCGATCGAAAGTTGAGAAATCCTATCTCCGGGGCCCCCACTTTAGGGCTATCTTTCACCGTTGACAGACATGGTTCAACGTGACAGGTACGATTCCTCAATCAATGTAGATGACTCAAGGTTGTTGTTTTCGATCTGGTATGGGGAAGGAGAACAGAGCTTTCAATTAAACATTCGTGTGAGTCTAGCTTGGGAATTGCCCTGTCTTTCTCATCTCGATCTGGGTAAGGCTTCGCTTCGCTATTCATATGGGTGGTGGATGGGATAGAGAAGAGAGCTTCAAGCAGCAACCGCGAACAGCCATAGCAATCCTTTCCTTTCATTAGGCTTTGGTCAGTGGTCCAGGAAATCTCATTTAGTAATAGTTCCAGTCAGACCAGGGAAGCAGCAGCAGGACGTAGTGTGGTAGTTCCAGGTCAGTTCCAGTTCGGATCGAGTAACGGTGATTGAAGGGATGGGATCGGGAGCTCCTGATTCCAATAGTTAACTGGGCTGTGGCAGGCGAGTCTGCTTTCCCTTAATTAAGCCAACTTGCATCTGTTGCTTCCCTTTACTCCATAGGGCCTTCTCTCAGTCGACGAGCTATTCCACTACATTCTCGATTCATCAAGCTAAAGGCCCTTGTTGACGTTCTAGATGCGTTATGGTTGCCCGGGATTTGCTTCGTTCGCTGAATCGTGTTCTCGGGATACGGTTCTACTAGTCCGTTCACTCCTGATACCCGTAAACTGATTGCATGGCTGAAGTCACAAAGAGTACAGCGAGTAGGTGAAGGACCTACTCTATCTATGCATTAGAATATTCTCCTACTTTTTTCCCCTCTCTTATAGGGGTAGGAATTCCTAGAAGAGGATAGAAGTTTGGTTTTTCCTTGCAACAATCAAAACGGAATGCTCTCAGCAACAATCAAATAAAGGGCAAGCTGCTTTCATTAAGGGTTCCGGATAGCGCCCCTTCACTTGTAGTTTCGCTACTCTAGGACATCAACACCAACTCAGGCTCCAGCCCTAACTTCAGCTTTAGATTCAACTTCAAATTAGGTACCAGCCTTGGCCTAGGCATTGGTTTCCTTCTTCGTAGTCTTCTTCTTCACAGTTTCCCTCGGATTCGGCATAGCCTTCTTCAGATTATTCATCCTTGTCTTCGTCTCTGTCTACCAGATCGGATCCAATCAAAGCTGTTCGTCCCCCTTCTCAAGTTCCGGAGGGTGGCTCTTCACTTGGTGTTCACTATTCTTTTGTATTGGCACTAACAATGGCACCGACTTTCACTTTGACTTAGTCCTCCGCTCATGAATCTGGCTATCTCAAGATATCCGGATTCCATTCCTTTCTGATGCGCCTTATGTTTCCAAAAGGTAAGACTTTCCCCTTCCAGGGTGACCCCATTTGCCCGAGCCCTAATCGAGGAATGGCAATCTCGTTTCGGCCTGGCCTTGTCTCTTCTCTCTGAAGGCTGTTCCTATTCATATTCAAATTGTTAGATAGCTTCTATCTTTCAGTTTATATCTTTGGTTCTCGAGGTTCTCAAGTTTCAATCCAGATGTAATGGATTGTATTTCACCCTCGCGATAATAGCTATATGGGTAAATTGCTTGACGATCTATCCAAAAGGAGCCGTGTCCATGCGGTTTTCCTCTCTCACTCGAACAGGCCCCTTCTTACTAAGCTAAGATTGACATATAAGCAACTCCTAAATGCAACTATAAAGGGGAGCTATAGCAACTCAACTCTTCAGATCAGGAATCTCCTTTCTTATCTATTGGATTTCACGCCCTGAGCTAACTCATTTCTCTTTCGACTGGAACTCCAACATCAGTAAATCCGGAATTCGATACCTTTCCAAGAATCAGGATCTGCCTTACTTAAGCCCCGACTTCGCTACACTTGCTTCTAGAAGGAAGTTCCCTGCCGAAAGCCCAGGTCCTAGTACTACCTCTTAGATACGATACCGCCAAAGGAAAGCATTCCAATAGCAGCTGATGAAACTATAGCACGAACAGCTACCTCCTCTTCCCCTCGGGACACTCCCTTTAAATACGTTAGCAATCAAAGCTGATTCAACCAAAGCAAGAACAGCGCCTTCGCCTGCTTTGATTAGGACTTTCTCCGGCTACGGCTACAGAGCCATCTAAATGCTACTTTGCGTAAGACTTTGAATTCGATTTTCACTACTTCGAATTTCGCTACTCCGGACTCTTTAAAGGCCTTGAGCCCGCCCCAAAAGAATTGAATCCGGAACTCCCTTTACAGAAGACTTCGAGTCAGTAGCTACCTTTGTAAAAAGAGTCAGAACTGATAGTCATCGTAGTCATCGCCTTTCCCTTTCGACTGGCATTATCACACCGCCATCCAAAAATGAAATAGCAGCTCCTAGCCCTAAAGGATAAACAAGACCTGGACCTGGTTCAGGTTTGAAAGCAGCCCTTATTCCATTCATTCCATCAACAGCTCAATCGATGGGACTTGCTTTCCTTCCTAAAGGAAGTTACCCGGAGCCGGTAGAAATGACTGACTTAAGATAGAGCCCCTAACAGAGTCCATTCTCCGAATAGTAACACGGTCAAGCCAAAGATCTGATTCACTAGCAAAGGTAGCAGGAGTCGATAAGTTCAAACCAAAAGGTATAGGGAGGGGATGAGGTAGCATCCGGGCAAGCAGTTACCTCCTAAGCAACCACTCCTGCCAGTAACCGAGTTGTTAGTTACGGCTGAAGGAAGCGAAGGTCTAAGCACTACTACAACCACCTTAAGTAAGTTGTTCTCTTCACCCGCCGGGTGTTAAGAGTATGATCACCTCACAAAAGAGTGGCATCGAATCAGTCTAACACCCTAGCATATCGGTTTTACCCGATTTGGCTGTCACGACGGTAAGCCCCACTCCAACTCCCTTGCCTTAATTCCCCGCTTCTCAACCTTACGAATCCCTAGGGCAGGAAGGTCCGGACAGAGTCAGTGAGTTGGTAGCTTCGTCTAGAGCTGCGGAAGACCTAAGGTCGAAGGGCTAAGCAAGTATATCTAATATAAGAGTTCCTTCCCTTGCAGCTATGAGTTAGAGCTTTGAGCTCTCATCTATTGGCTCTAGTAGCTAGGAGCTGTTCCTTTAACTCCTCTTACTTTCCCTCAGAATCCCTAAGGTCTCTGCCGGTCCGTATCTAGGAATCCGAGTAGTCACATTTGTTGTTTTTCTTGTTTCTTTCTCTAGTAATGGACTTTTTCGGAGTAACGTCCGCTCGATTCTTCTTTTCCGCTCTTCCCCTCTTATGGAGCCCTTAATATAGTTCTATGGTTTCTGCGGACGATACTGATCGGCGACCTATGGTAGGACCTCGTTTATCGGTCTATGGTCCGTTTGTTTAATCTCCTGTGCTTCTCTTCTCTTACATGAGCTTGAGAGTGCTAGATAGAAGGGCTTATCATTGGCTCTATCTTGTTATAAACCTACCAGTAGGAGGACTATCTAACGAAGGAATAGAGTCCGATATCTCAGAGGAATTCTAGCAAATATAAGAAAGGAATTCTGAAACCCGCCCTATAGAATGAATAAGAGGGTTTACAGTGTCCTCCACAACTGATTGTGTAAGAGTTGGGCGGGGGATGAGTTGATGTTGCTGGAGTTAAGCGATACAAACATAAAGGAAAGAAAGCAATTGATGTCCTTTCGACCTCGCTCTAAAGGAAAGGGCGATCCAGAAGGAACTCCTATTGCGCTAACAAGGGGAAATAAATTCAACACCAGATAGAGCATAAAGGAAAGAAACCGGATATACCATAAGATTGTGTAACAGACTAGTCGGCTATTTATTGTTCCTACAGGAAAGAGTAGAGTGCCCTACTAATTGCGTAAGAGAGTCCTAAGGGGGCTACCTAAACGATCGTTGAAAGGCCAGGAAGGACAAATCAAAGAGAAGGGTGGTTCGTAGATCAGTATGAACTTCAGCGTGAAGTGGTCGGGTTCACTCCTTCTAGAGGAAGGGATTCGTGTACTGATTGCTTGCCTTAGCTTCCTTCTAATGCTCGAACTGCACTCTGCTAGCTCCTATGCTTCCACTTCGTCCATCTTGCGCCACCCTCCTTCGGACCCTCGCTTCGCTCTTTTGCCACCTTCTCCAAGCAACATCTTTAGATCAGGACTTGCCACGTTCTTTCTCAAGTCACTATTCTGATCGACCAAGTAGCATGTTTGTGGATTGGGACTTGCCACGTTTTTCCCGGGTGACTGATCTGATTGGTTGGGCAACGATGCCTTCTTCTTTCTACTGCAACTTCCTTCACTATTGACCAAAGCCTAATGAAAGGAAAGGATTGCTATGGCTGTTCGCGGTTGCTGCTTGAAGCTCTCTTCCGATATATGAAACGGGGAAGCAGGAATTAGACCAATAGGGCACTGCTCCTTCGGGGGTTGGGATGCCTTGCTACTTCTCCAAGGGAAATCCGTTGTATTGCTGATTCCTATGCTGATATCGTGCTATTATAGAGATAGGTAGGCGACAAAGACAAGGTCTTTTTCAAGCTATGGGCATTCAATCAATGGTTTCGGTTTACTGTTATAGCTATAGATAGGTGAAAGGCAAGGGATCAAGCTATGGACATCTTGCTTGAAGCTCTATTTCGATATCTTAGTGAACTGTTTCCTAACCTTCAGGCATGAATCTTATCAATACGGATTAGGCAATGAAGAAAGATACATAAGAGTGGAGTGAAGGGCATCCGTAAGAGGCCCGAACGTCACGGTCTCACAGAGTCAAGTAGTCCAGGCTCTCTCTCCCCCTTGAGGGGGTAGGGGGGTGCCAGCCCACACACTCTCTTTGTTAAGAATATATTTCCTTCTTACCTTCCGCTTTCACACTTGAGAAAATTATATAGCTAGCGACTTCACTTAGTCAGTCTATGACCCGCCCCCGCAACAAGTACTAGCGTATAGCATAACCAAATGGAAATGTGGCTGGGCGAAAAGAAAGGAGGAGTCGAGATTTCAGGCTTGTAGAAGAAATCAATGAGGCGAATTGAGCTAGGTTACAAAACTTTGAGGAGAAATCCCTTACTGAATGAATGTGTTTTTTGATCAGTGATCATAGAAACTACTTACTGTGAATGCTTTCTATGATATCCTTTTTCTGGCTACCAAACGTGCTAATTGGTCAAAAGAGCTTATTCTGAGTTTGAATTCCCCGAATTCTGTAAGCTTGCTCGGTCTACCTGCTTTGTTCTAATTTCATTGTCTTAGCATGGATCAGTGGATTCGTATGAAGCGTCTGCGGATTACTAAGCCGTGGATCGAGATCTTTAAGCAAGACTTATTACACCTTGGGGAAAGCCCATACGGCAGAACGAAATCCTTGTTTTAACACAACTCCAGAGAGAGTTTCACTCTTCCTAGGTTAGGGCATTTCCTATTCCTATTGCCCGTACTAAACCTAAAGCACCAAGAGCTGATAAGATAACTGTGACAAGAAAGCAATTCTTGCCCCTTCTAACTTCACTATCTGGCCTGGCAGCCTACATTCTTCTTTCTATTCCTATTCAAATCAAAAAGACTTTGAAAGATAAGCTCTTTAAGTGACTTTTCGGGGATCTTCTACTTAAATTAAAGTACGAGACCACCAAAGGCAACTTCTTCAACGTTGGTAATTCTTGGTCACAGCTAAACAAGAGAAAGAGCATCTATCCTAGCTGCGGTAATGCCGATTCCAAGACTTGGTGAATGAAATAAAGCAGCAAAGACCGCGCTACCACAGATAGCACGAGCCATACCACAGCACAGAAAAGAAAGAAGGCCCTCAGAAAGCAAGAATTTTCACTCGAGCTGCCATGAAGAGTCGACAATAGGAAGAACATCTGAGTCAACCTACCTCCCCTAGGCTTAGGCTCACTGAACTAGAGCTACGAGCAAGAGATTCTCGCCCTCGGGTGACTTCCCCTCTTCTTCTTCCGTGATGTCCTACTTTACTTGACTTTCGAAATGCAAAACGAAAGCTTTAGCAAAACGAAAGCTTTAACAGCCTCTTGCTTCACACACCCAGCAGCCATACAGACCTATATTAATATTAATATAATATAGTCAAGAGAGTCTCTCCTTTCGAAATGAGGCTAGAGTTAGTGAAGATCGGTCTTCTCAAGGGTTTCAATGTTTTAACACAACCCCAGAGAAAGCAAGTGGAGTGAGTGTACTGTCACTGAACTCAGTGGTGCCCCATAGAATAGAACCCTCTTTATAAGTATAAGAAGAGAAGGCCCTTGCTCTTTAATCACAAACTCCAACTCGAAATAAGATAAGAGAAGGTTGGGCAAACTTCTCAAATATCTAAGAGAAGAAATTCACTTAAGCTTCTAGCTGGCTTGCCCTATACCCTTAGGCATTTACCCAGACTCGACCACTGGAACACTAAGCCAAAAGACTGCTTTTCTTTGAATAAAGAGATTCGTCTTCTTTCCTGAGTCTCATTCCCATGCTTTGGACCGAAGAGCGGACTTCTTTAGATTGGCAGGACGGGTGCCAGCCAAGTTATTAGTAGCTAGGCAGCTAAGCCAGTAGTAGTTCAGGGAAGTTTTCATGTTTCTTGTTTAGTTTCTAGGCAGCCAGTCTTTACTTCACTCGGCCCAAGCAATGCCCAACAACTCCCAGCCTGACTGACACGCTACGCTATTTGGATATTTCTGTTTCAGCAGAGCGAGATGCAGTAGTTTCTGATTCCTCCACAGCCGGGAAGGTCGAGAAAGCCATCCCTTGATAGTGAGTTAGAGACCTGACTGTTACAAAGCTAAGTGATGCTGGAAACTAACCTACATTCCCAAGAGCCGATAACTAAAGGGACGAGGAGAAGATGGAAACTCAAATCAAGAAGAGTGCTCCGGTAAGAGGCATAAGCGGGGGGATCAATTGAATGCTTCAGCCAGGATTCCACTCTCGCTCGACAAGTATGGGAAATCCCAAGAGGTAGGAGATCGATTGTATAAGCAATGTGAAATATGCCTAGCTAAAGAGCGGAACACCAGCCCGATATGAGTCTGATTGAACCTTCCCCCAGCCAAGTCACCTACATGGATGAAAAAGACTCAGCCAGAGGTCTCACTCTCGAGACTGTAACTGGTTATGTTGAACCGGCTGGAAAGATAGCTCTCGGGCTTAGCCCTCAACTAGATAAAGATTGATCTCAGTTTTCTAGATCTAATCATTCTCCTTGTTGCCGACCTGTAGGTCTGGATCTTGTGTCCCTTGCCACTGCACTGAATCAAAAGACAATGCCCATGGGCTCCTGAACCGAAGCGAGAAGCTTTGTAGTGCGCTAGCGCCCTTCCGTTTTGAAGCAGGGTCGGATCCACTTCTTCCGGGTAAACTATTAGTGCTTAGATGGCTCTGGACGGACTAGATCTTTTACTAGAACGACTCCCGTGGGGTATGGATATTCGACTGAAGCTACTGGTCCCAGAGACATTTGTTGGTGTGCTTCGACGCTCCCCTCAACAACCTATCTAGTTAACGGTCCCGTTCTCTACAATCATAAGCCCCATCCCTAGAACAAAATAGGGATTTAAAGAGGTCCATTTCAGGACACCTCGAAAGTTCCTCCGATCTTGTTCTGCCAAGGACGTACGAAGTTCATATAGGTATAGGTACGTGGCAACGCGCACAGCGGCCCGGAATTTCGGTAACGAGCTTGAGCGCGCTTAACTGCCGAGGGAAGGGCAATTCCAGCACTAACACCCTTCCACTCCATCACTGCTGCTACCGGGGAATGGATTGGTGACCTCCTGGAAAGAGCGATGTGCTTGAATCTACAGGGCTGTCCGGCAATTTCCGTATAAAGAAGCTAATCCTGTCTCAGATAGCTCTGAAGGACAACTCGAGAGCTCTATTCCAGAACCAGGTGCTGTGGCGAGTTTGGTTTCCGATGCTTGATTGACTTCGATTGCTTGCCCGAAAAGATGCCATCGACGCTTTGAGTGGCCGTGGAATAAGAGGAAGACGAGTAAGCCATCCCGAACGGCTAGGACCTGTAGAAAGGTCTCGCTGCTTGAGCAACACAAAATGAGGGTTTCGCTCGTGGCTATAAGTAGGCCTTTTGCTATTGCTATAAGGGCTGCTATTTTCTTGAAAAGTTCTCTTTGTGAGAAGCCTCTGTTCCTATATATGTAATAGGGTAGGGACAAGAGAAAGAAGCAGGAATGGTACCAATGGCACTGGATTCCTATTGCTTTGTCTCCAACTGGGATTAGTGAGACCCGGAGGGTAAAGGCACAAAATCTAACACACTGTTGGTGACCTGCCATACACGACCTGAAATGGGGACTTCCTAGTAGACCGATTTATCGAACTGTTATAAGCGAATTCCGCTTGGGGTATCGCCAGATCCCCCAGTACTGAGTGGTTGTCTTTTCCCCTGCAATACTCCTCCACCAATTTCCCAAACAGCGGTTCACGACTTCCGTTTGAGCATCTGTTTGTGGGTGGTATGCACTGCGGAACTCTAGTATAGTTCCTAACTTTTTCCATCAAGTTATCCAGAAGTGAGCCAAAAACTGGCCGGTCAGACGTCATAGTCTTTGCCATGCAACCTGACAACCTCTTAAGAAACTGGTATGCAATGTGAATAGCATCGGAAGTCTTCTTACAAAGAATAACGTGAGCCATTTTAGAAAACCGATCTACTACCACAAATAAAATAGAATCGTTACCAAGCCCTGTCCTGGGCAAGCCCTGCACCAAATCCATGCTGATATCAGTCCAAGGCGCTACTGGAACAGGTAAAGGGGTGTACAGTCCGGTATTCTGTGTCTGCCCCTTTGATAGTTGGCATACCCTGAATCTGGAAAGCGCCGGTTCGAGCCCAGCTCGCGACAAGGCCTTTTGAAAGAACTTCCTAAACCGGGAGTATAGTCATTTTAGCAACTCTCGTTATAACGCGTTTTAGTGGACCTGCTCTTTTTGGTCTTTTTCACTGCTCCGGAGGCATAGAGAACTTTCTTTTGGTGGGATTCATAGTATGATTTTTTCGGGGATTTCCTGGTATTTATCGGAGCTAGCCTGGTATTTACTCGATGGGACGAAAGAAGCAAAGAAAGAGCCTCCTCATAGCACTACTTCTCAGAGATAGAGTTATAGGCTAAGAGAGCAGTCTATAGTGAAGTTTTCACAAGTAAACTACTTTTCTGCCCTTTCGGTGCAGTCTCCGTACTAGCGACTGAGCTACGGATACGATTTCTGAAGAAAGAGTCATTTTATTTATCGCCGAGCTGAGCTTCGCTTTAGGGAGGGAATACTACTTATTAGTTATTAGACGGATAGTATTTCCACGCTTTGTTCTTGATGTACCGGAATTATAGAAGATGCAGCAAAGCAGACTTCCCCCTTTGACTACTCCGCGCATTGGAGAATAGATATCAAAATGTGTAAACCTTGTGACACGTGTAGTAAGGAATAAAACCTCACCTCAGAGCTTCACAAGAGCAATCACAGTCGAAAGAGCAAACTGATTCAACAATCGCTATTCTTTTTCACCGCTAACCGTGCCATGAACAGCGTTCAGAGCCGATTCTGTAACAGGAAAAGTGAAGACCGCTACTGCTCTACGCCTTACTAACAGCTATACCACACTAACTCCGTCTATTGCTCCTATAGGTTCTGCGGAATCGAAACTCCCTTTAGATAGAGAAGACTAAGAAAAAGAAGACTGTCTGTCGCTCGTCCCTTCTAGCCAAGCCAAGTCAAGCTTTCCAGCAGTCAAGCCAGATGCGGATTTCATAGCTGCGCTTACTCCTTCAACCCCGAAAAGATCGGATTTGCGCTAATGCGGATTCGCGAAGAACGGATTCGATAGCGCCGTCTTCTTCCTTCACACAAGGCCGTGCCTTTAATACGACGGGACCAATGGCAACTGATGAAACAAGAGAAAAAGCTATCGAACCACACTAACGAATTGGCCTGGCCTATCCGGTTCTATAGATTATACTGCCAAGGTGCCAAGCTCAAAGCTTAAAGGCAAAGATTGATGTAAAAATTCCCACTGTCAAGCTAAAGGCGAAAGAAGTGGCTTAGTACCTAACCTCTTCATAGACACATAGGCGATCCAAGGATTTAGGTTCAAATAAATCTCTCCTTCGAACTTCGGATTCGTTCAAAGAGAAAGAGTAGTACTTGCTATTTCTTTCTCCCTCTCGCCACGTGAAAGCTGCTAGTCGAACGTCAGCCTTATTACCGTTCCTGACCCATAGCCAATAGGGCACTTAACTCTATCTATTGAGTTGAGTTGTCTCCCCTCGGGTGTCAAGGTAGAGTGATTAGAGCTTACTTCTTCTTAAAGGGATCCATGTCATTTCACTGAAGACCAAAGACCGCTTATTTTCACATGAAACCATGAACAGGGTTCACAGTCGAGTTGAAAAGAGCAAAAGGACTGACCTCTTCCCCTAACCCTCGGCTCACCGTGAACTGGGTGACTTTTCACTCCCTTTAGTTCAAGCGGAAGACTAAGACGACCTTTCGGATATGGGATCTTCTACTTAGAATACGATAACGATACCACCAAAGGTGCAAAGCGGCTAGGTCTGGGATCGATCCCATCTAGCAAAGAAAGCAGTCACGCCAGAAAGAAGAAAGTCAAGCTTGAAAGCTGCCCTTATTCCATTAATTCAACATCTGCAGAGCTAACCCCTGAAGTGACTGCAGGCCCTTAAGAGTACCCTTTCCTCCAACTGCGCTTAGTCCTTCAAACATCTGCGCATCAGATTCGTTCACAGCTTTCCTCCCCGACGGTCTAAACCAGGTATGGTATGAACTCGATTTAAACGGGGATCAGAGCAAGAATAGCCCTTTTTTCTTTTATACTATGCTTTGAGCCGCTTCCAGTAATGGGAGGACTTGCCTTTGCCCTTACTCTATGAATAAGGAAATTCCCTGGTGTTCACTCAAGCTCCTAACTCATTGACGCTGTAGGCAAAGAGCTATGGGAATGCTTTCATAGGCTAGGGGGGGATAGCTCTTAATTAAGTAACTAAGCCCCAAGGCTAGCGAAGAAAAAGGAAATAGGGCAACAACTCATGACTCGAGGGTGAGAATTGGAATCGAATAGATTGAATCAGAAATGAACTTAGAGAGAGGCAGAATAACCGTTGTTGGAAGAAGGGCTACCAAAAGCTCGTTATCGTTAGCAAGGCAAGGTTCTAAGGAGGGTGTCGTTGAGATTTGTTATGTGCCTATTTCTATTGGTAAATTTGATCGGGATGATATTATGTGCGAAGTTGTTGACTTGAGTGAAGGCCATGTTTTATTGGGTAAACCGTGGCAAAAGGATGTAAACGGTGTCCATGTGAGAAAAGATAATATATATTTATTCACGTGGGGTCAGCGTAAAATATTGATGGTTTCCCGAGAAGAGTCAACAAATAACCCCAAAGCTTTAAAAGTGGAGGGGCAATCAATTCCCGTTGTTAATAAACCCGAATTTGAAGAGGAAGAACACAATTGTACGAATGAAAGTAAAGATGCGTCAATTGGTATAGATGTGAAAGTCAATTTGGAGGTGCTTGTACCGGAAAGGAAACGGGATGAAAAAGAAGGTCTCCTAAAGTCAACCAATGAAATAATCCCAAGTACGTGGTTGTTGAAGATCGAGGAGATGTTTATAGATACCTTGAAGTCTATTGGGGATTCCGAGCAGATTTTGGATTCGGGTATTGGAGATATGTCAGTTGGTAATACTATGGTCTTAAAGCCATCGGGAATTGCTCCTATCACAATATCATCGCTGCACTCAAGTGTAATAAGTGTTGATGGGTTCTATTGTTTCGATGGAGGAGGATCTCTTGAGGAAGAAACAGACCTCACCGACCCTATGAGACCCTACCAACTAAAAAGAAAGAAAAGGAAAGGTTACGCTCGGTCGCCCAAAAGGGCTCTCCTCACTGCACTAACAAAAAGAAGATTAGATACCAGCGCTAACGAGAGAGAAAAAGAAGCTAGAAAGAAACTGATTGAAGCGGAGAAGTAGGCGCCTAGTATTATAGTAAGTTATCATTTCCGAACATTTTCGTAAAGTAGACTACGACGTTGGAAAAGGCAAGTCTAGCTCCTCTAAGCCTAGTGGTCACTCACCTTGCACTAGAAAGAGGGTTTATTCGATTCGGGTCTTCTTTGGCCGCATAGAATTAGGTATGCATTGGATAACCCCGCCAACGCGAGGGCTACTGAGAGAGATCTCAATTGGTTCGAGCGTTGTGTTGGTCCTAATGTAGCCTACTTCTAGCCAAGTCAAATTGCCTTGGATAGGAGGACGTTTAGGTATGAGTTTAGAGGGCTCTGGTAAAAGGAGAATATTTGCTATTGGCAACTATGTTAAGCAGCGTCTGCTTCATCCGTTCCACACCTGGTTGATGACTATACTTAAGTCGATACCAAATGATGGGACATTTGAACATACTAAGCCCCTAACATGGATTAAAGGTTATCTCCAGTGTTTTAGCTTTGACCTCAAGTCAGCTACTGACCGATGGCCACTGTATTATTTATTTAGTATAGTTGAATATTGGTTAGGCCATAATCCTGCGGGTTCTATTGTTAACACAACACTTGGTCACAACGTTTTCATGGTTCCCTCTCGGAAACCACGGAGCGTGTGCTTTGTGGCTGGTCAACCTTTAGGGTATTACTCCTCTTGGCCACTCTTTGCTTTATCACATGTTGGTGTGGTATTGTG